TTGATACATGTACACCTACCAATTTGATCTAGATTCAAGCTATTTTCTAGAATCATAAATTCGACTTGTCCTCTGAACTAAATTAGAATTTTACTAATTCGATTAGAATTATATAATTCGAGAAAAACAATCTTCAATAACTTATCTTGATCTCTCTTCTCATATTTATCCTTTGTTTATTAATCTCCTAGCTTAGTGTGAGCTAGGCATATCTTAACAATACAATAAATGAACCAATGAATGAAAGTGTAAGAAATAGAATTAAACCCCCTCTTTTTCGACAAATTATTCCATTCCGGGCGGAATCTTTCGTACTAGAAATTTTCTATTTTATTATTATTTAATATAAATTAAGATAATTATAGATTTAGTTCTATATAATCTATATATATCTATTTATATTTAAAAATATTATATTCAATATAATGCATGGCAATTAGAATGAAGAATTCATAAATAACGAATCAAAAAAATTTTATGAAATAATGAAAATAGAGCTTGGATCGAATTATGCTATTCCATTCTATTTATATTGACAATTTGAAAAGTTGATATTATGTTATGATCATAGTCTAGTATGATGGCGGCTAATCAATTAGTATGTCTCTCACGCCCCCATCGTCTAGCGGTCCAGGACATCTCTCTTTCAAGGAGGCGGCGGGGATTCGACTTCCCCTGGGGGTAGGGTACTACAAAAGGAAGTTGATCATGGATTTCCAATTAGTCTAAAAAGGATTCTTCCTGGGTCGATGCCCGAGCGGTTAATGGGGACGGACTGTAAATTCGTTGGCAATATGTCTACGCTGGTTCAAATCCAGCTCGGCCCAACAATTCGTCAATCTACCAGGAGAAGGTATAACCTCTTGTCCTTCCGAAATACCCGATACGTAGGAGTCAAATTTTCTGCTATATCCCTTAATTTCCCTGGGATTGTAGTTCAATTGGTTAGAGCACCGCCCTGTCAAGGCGGAAGCTACGGGTTCGAGCCCCGTCAGTCCCGACGAATCCAATAAATCCATCAATTAAACTCTCTCTTTTCTGTGAAAGATGGGCCAAGGGGCAGGGCAGAATTTCATTCCCAAGAAAAAGGTCTCTTTTTTTTTTATTTTCTTTCGTATTTCTCATCATCAAACAAATAGATGCAAATTTTCGTTACTGCAACGAGTACCGATTTATGGTATAAAGATATATTTGAATTACTACAATTGTTGGTAGCATTATATTCAGGATTCCAAGTTGGGTCTTCTTTTTCTATTGTTCATAATGGAATATGGACAGAGAAGAGAGTACCACAGGGTTCTTGGTAGCACATACACAAATGGAATTTCTTTCTTATATGACCCAAAATAAAGGGAATCTAATGCCTCCCATGAGCTACGTTTCCAAATGTCATTATCTCGGGTTTTGGTTCTGATTTTGGGTAACCTCAATTAGTAAATTTACTAATTTGAATTTGAACAATCTATTTCTATTTTATTAAAATTGCACACTGAACTTTTGATATATGTGTCCTAGTCCTAATATAATAATCTGAGGAAAGAGGATAAAAGAAAGATAAAGATCGTCCCACAATAGCACCTTTCTTAGAGAAGGAATGAATAAGATTTCCTCCCTTTTTTTGATTTATTGTATTTTCGGAGTCCCATCGACATCGAAAACACTACTATTAATTAATAGAACTTTCTACTCGGATTCATCTTTACCACACGCCTTTGTCTTCAAAGAAAATTAGATCATTAAAAAAAAAGAGTTTAGAACTTAACCTCTTTCTTTTTCTATTTCACCTCTATTGTTTATTTTGGTTTGGGGCTAATGGGAGTGGAAGGGCCGTCCGATGATACTTCATCGGATAATGATACAAGAAAGGCGTAGGGTAGGTTATCGAAAAGAAAGAACTGAACAGTGAATAAAAAATTCTTGATTGGATCAGGAATCCCATTTTTGATTTGATTCGGTGTGGATAAAAGATCTTCCTATGGTATACTATTCAATTCTCGACGATGAGTTGATTTGATAGCTCAGATATTGTTATTTATAATATTGATGATTGATTCGATTCAATACCATCAAGAGGGAATTCATCCATTGAATTTACAGGCAAAAGGTTTATCATCTCTATGGGATTAAATCCCGAGTTATTGGGAAATAAAATTCAAATAAAAAAACGATTAGATTATGGAAGTAAATATTCTTGCATTTATTGCTACTGCATTGTTCGTTCTCGTGCCTACTGCTTTTCTACTTATCATTTACGTAAAAACAGTTAGTCAAAATCAAAGTAAAAATGATTAATAAATTTGAACGAAACTTGACTTCTGATGAAAAGGATTCAAATTCCGCGTCTTAACTGAAATGCGCGGACTAGAATCGGCAGTATTCGATGCGATCCGATAGTATATGGTAGAAAGAAAGATATGAATCTTTCTTTCTACCATACTTTCCTTTTTTATTGTAGTGTAAAAAAGTTCTACAGTGTATAAAATACTGTAGACTATAGTAA